AGTATAATAACTCGCACGAATGATACGAGTGATAGTGATTTAACTAGAAGAGAAAGTTCTAATGATCTAGATGAAACTAAAAAATACAGACATTTGTGGATTCAATGCGAAAATTGTTATGGATTAAATTATAAGAAATTTTTAAAATCAAAAATGAATATTTGTGAACACTGTGGATATCATTTGAAAATGAGCAGTTCAGATAGAATCGAACTTTCGATTGATCCAGGTACTTGGAATCCGATGGATGAAGACATGGTCTCTGTGGATCCCATTGAATTTCATTCGGAAGAGGAACCTTATCAAAATCGTATTTATTCTTATCAAAGAAAGACAGGATTAACTGAGGCTATTCAAACAGGCACAGGTCAACTAAATGGTATTCCCGTAGCAATTGGGGTTATGGATTTTCAGTTTATGGGGGGTAGTATGGGATCCGTAGTAGGTGAGAAAATCACCCGTTTGATCGAATATGCTACCAATCAATTTTTACCTCTTATTCTAGTATGTGCTTCTGGAGGAGCACGTATGCAAGAAGGAAGTTTGAGCTTGATGCAAATGGCTAAAATATCTTCCGCTTTATATGATTATCAAGCAAATAAAAAGTTATTCTATGTCTCGATCCTTACATCTCCTACTACTGGTGGGGTGACAGCTAGTTTTGGTATGTTGGGGGATATCATTATTGCCGAACCCCATGCTTACATTGCATTTGCGGGTAAAAGAGTAATTGAGCAAACATTGAATAAGGCAGTACCGGAAGGTTCACAAGGGGCTGAATATTTATTCCATAAGGGCTTATTTGATTCAATCGTACCGCGTAATCCTTTAAAGGGCGTTCTTAGTGAGTTATTTCACCTCCATGCTTTCTTTCCTTTGACTCAAAATTAAATCAAGTATAGCTTTCCAATTTTTTCTTTCGATTTTTCTATTATTTATTATATTATAATATTTTATAATATTTTAATTTTAATATATATTAATAATTAATATAATATTGAATATTAATAAGATTAATTATTTAGAATTTAATAAGATTAATTATTTAGAATTATTTATATTTATAATATATTAGAATATATAAAATAGAATATATAAAATAGAATATATCAAAATTGTATTCTATTTATTTATTTTTATTATATTTATATTCTTTTTTATTATATATATTTAATATTTAAAATATTCTATTATTATATTAGTATTCTATTATTATATTAGAATTAGATTCTATATATATCTATATATTCTAATTCGAAATACTACTTAATTATTATATTATATACTCATTATTTTATATATACTCACTTAGATATACTTAGTAGAATTCTATATAGAATTCTCTACGAAAATATACTTAGTATAAGTATATATGAATTCTAGTGATTATAAAATATCTTTCTAACAATATAACAATAACAGGTAAAAATCTTAAATATTAATAGAACAAAACAATAAAAAAATAAATAAAAAATAATAGGTACAAATATTAAATCGAGGTACCCATTCTATGACAATTCTCAGCAACTTACCCTCCATTTTTGTGCCTTTAGTGGGCCTAGTATTTCCGGCAATTGCAATGGCTTCTTTATTTCTTCATGTTCAAAAAAACAAGATTTTTTAGATACGGGTAATAGGGACAAATCTCATATATTTTTTTTTAGATTTAGAAGCAATTCGATGAATTAAGGTTTACATCAGAATAGTGCTAGTTGATGAGAGTTACTTCGGAAACAAGGAAAAGTAAAGTCAAATTCATTTGGTTGGGTTATTTTCCCAATTCCAATAAAATACAACTGGATCTAATATGGGTTGTCGATCAGAACGTATATGGATAGAACTTATAACGGGGTCTCGAAAAACAAGTAATTTCTGCTGGGCCTTTATCCTTTTTTTAGGTTCATTAGGGTTCTTATTGGTTGGAACTTCGAGTTATCTTGGTAGGAATTTGCTATCTTTATTTCCGTCTCAGCAAATTCTTTTTTTTCCACAAGGGATCGTGATGTCTTTCTATGGAATCGCTGGTCTCTTTATTAGCTCCTATTTGTGGTGTACAATTTTGTGGAATGTAGGTAGTGGTTATGATCGATTCGATAGAAAAGAGGGAATAGTGTGTATTTTTCGTTGGGGATTTCCTGGAAAAAATCGTCGTATCTTTCTCCGATTCCTTATGAAAGACATTCAGTCCATCAGAATAGAAGTTAAAGAGGGTATTTATACTCGTCGTGTCCTTTATATGGAAATCAGAGGACAGGGGGTCATTCCCTTGACTCGTACTGACGAGAATTTGACTCCACGAGAAATTGAACAAAAAGCGGCGGAATTGGCCTATTTCTTGCGTGTACCGATTGAAGTATTTTGAAAAAAAAAAAGATTAACTGAAAAATTCAAGAATTTTTTTTTCGAGATATTTGATATTTTTGATTTTGATAGTTTGATAGAAAGGGCGTTCTTTCGTTTCGAAATCCGACTAATATTCATTACTTGAAGTGCTCTTTCATGCATTCATCGAAGGGGGCAATTGCTTCGAATTTTAGCAATTGATATCTTTGGAAACAATATTTTTTTTTTCTTCATTCGAATTGGAACTCTTTCTCTTTCTTATTCTATTTGTGTATTCTTTCGAAATTCAAGAACTAACTCCCGAATTGCAAATAAAAAAAGGAGAGAGAATAGATTTATAGGCTCTATGACTTGTAATAGAACTTATGCTTGATAGAAATATTCTTATCATATAGAGTTGACGAATGAGGTGAAGCTGAGTTCATTAAAGACGAAAAATGGAAAAAAGGAAAGCATTCATTCCCCTTCTATATCTTACATCTATAGTCTTTTTGCCCTGGTGGATTTCTTTCTCATTTAAGAAAAATATGGAATCTTGGGTTACTAATTGGTCGAATACTAGGCAATCCGAAATTTTCTTGAATGATATTCAAGAAAAGAGTATTCTAAAAAAATTCATAGAATTAGAGGAACTGTTACTCTTGGATGAAATGATAAAGGAATACCCGGAAACACGTCTACAAAACCTTCGTATCGGAATCTACAAAGAAACGATCCAATTGATCAAGACGCACAACGAAGATCGTATCCATACGATTTTGCACTTCTCGACAAATATAATCTGTTTCGTTATTTTAAGTGGTTATTCTGTTCTAGGTAATCAAGAACTTATTATTCTTAACTCTTGGGTTCAAGAATTCCTATATAACTTAAGCGACACAATAAAAGCTTTTTCTATTCTTTTATTAACGGATTTATGTATAGGATTCCATTCGACCCATGGTTGGGAACTAATGATTGGTTCTGTCTATAAAGATTTTGGATTTGCTCATAATGATCAAATTATATCCGGTCTTGTTTCCACTTTTCCAGTCATTCTAGATACAATTTTCAAATATTGGATTTTCCGTTATTTAAATCGTGTATCTCCGTCACTTGTAGTAATTTATCATTCAATGAATGACTGAAAAAATGATCCACTGATCCAATTATAAAGTTTTTTATTTTGTACAAAAGCTAAACATTCAAAAATTAACTTATTCTTTTCTTTTTCTTTCTACCCATCCAGGGGATTCCTCCTATATTCCAGTCCAGTAAAATTATTTCAGTAAATAGCAGAATCATGGATAGGGAACTATACCAGTGACCGACCTAATTTTATTGTAGAACTTTTCAGGATCAATGATTGGACCATGCAAACTAGAAATGCCTTTTCTTGGATAAAGGAAGAGATTACTCGATCCATTTCCGTATCGCTCATGATATATATAATAACTCGAGCACCCATTTCAAATGCATATCCTATTTTTGCACAGCAGGGTTATGAAAATCCGCGAGAAGCAACTGGCCGTATTGTATGTGCCAATTGCCATTTAGCTAATAAACCCGTGGATATCGAGGTTCCACAAGCGGTACTTCCTGATACTGTATTTGAAGCAGTTGTTCGAATTCCTTATGATATGCAAGTGAAACAAGTTCTTGCTAATGGTAAAAAGGGGGCTTTGAATGTGGGGGCTGTTCTTATTTTACCGGAGGGGTTTGAATTGGCCCCCCCCGATCGTATTTCGCCTGAGATTAAAGAAAAGATAGGTAATCTGTCTTTTCAAAGCTATCGTCCCACTAAAACAAATATTCTTGTGGTAGGCCCTGTTCCTGGTCAGAAATATAATGAAATCACCTTTCCTATTCTTTCCCCCGATCCCGCTATTAAGAGAGATGTTCACTTCTTAAAATATCCCATATACGTAGGCGGGAACAGGGGAAGGGGGCAGATTTATCCCGACGGGAGAAAGAGTAATAATAATGTTTATAATGCTACAGCAGCAGGTATAGTAAACAAAATCATACGAAAAGAAAAAGGGGGGTATGAAATAACTATAGTGGATGCATCGGATGGCCGCGAAGTGATTGATATTATACCTCCAGGACCAGAACTTCTTGTTTCAGAGGGTGAATCTATCAAACTTGATCAACCATTAACGAGTAATCCCAATGTGGGTGGATTTGGTCAGGGGGATGTGGAAATAGTACTTCAAGATCCGTTACGTGTCCAAGGTCTTTTGTTCTTCTTGGCATCTGTTATTTTGGCACAAATCTTTTTGGTTCTTAAAAAGAAACAGTTTGAGAAGGTTCAATTGTCTGAAATGAATTTCTAGGTCCGCGGATTTATCAACATATTAAGTTCGTAAAAATAACTAAATTTTTTTGATAATTATGTAATTCTGTAGAATCAAAAAATTCTGAAAAGCCCTTTGCTTCTTTCTATTCTTTTTCTACCATATTTAGAGAATTCTTTCCTAGTAAGTCATAGTATGTATATTGTGAAGAAGACTATTTGACTTTACCTATGCTTTGTTTCTTTTTTTTTTTTTCAATTAATAGTTTTTCTATTTTAATATAAGAAAATTCGACTAGATACTAAACAGAAGATAAATAAGCGGAGAATATTAAGCACAATCTAAATAGAAATTGGAAAAACGGGATTCTAGGAGGGATTA